GAATCAATCGAACGCACTTCTAACACCTGTTCCACTTTTGGAAGACCTTGCGTTATATCACCAGATCTTGATTTTTCATATATAAATGTAACTAATGTATCTCCTTCGGAAAGGATTTCCCCATAATGTCCATGAACAGTTGCTCCTGGAGTAGCCAAATAAGGCTTAGCTGATCGTATTACCACAGAGTCAACTTGAAGAATTAGAACTTGACCTGATTTTAAATGCGGTCCTTTTTTGGCTATACATACATTTTCACAAAGGAACTGCCCAAGACTAACAATTGTAGATGTCTCTTCACAATAATTGTAATGGAGAAAATACCAATTCAAATTGAATGGATTCAAAATGATGTTACTGCATGAATAGGGATTATAAATTTGACCATTTTCATCTAGTAAAAAATATTTAAGTATTTGAAAAATCTGTTTTAAATTGTCAAGTTGTAAATAGTTAGTTACCAAGATCTGATTATGGGTTATTAAATGGGAAAATAAAGCGAAATTATAAATTGGAAAGCCTGTTCCTAAGGGGCCCAACGAATTCCTAATTGGAATTAGGGGGTCCTTTTTGATTGATTCTTTTATCACATTGGGAGATTTTACATTGTTGGATGGGCCTATTCGAGAACAATTGGATGATGACAAAATTATCAAAAACGGAGATTCCTTATTTTTATTCAACAATGTATGAATAGTTCCTTGATTTGGATTAAGGGATTCTTGAATCCTTGCCTTGGAATAGGAATAAATGGAAGAAAACGGATTGACATTAGCGCGATCTGATCCATTCTCAGAGATCAATCCTGAACCCGGCAGATCGTTCCTTTTTCCGGTATATGAAATAGGTGACTTCGATAAGTCGATTCTTAGAAAATCTCTAATCAAACCATTTGTCCTTATTTCAACAAAGGAAGCACAGGCCTTTTCGATCTTTTTGTCTTGGTCCCAATTCAACACTAAACAAGTCCGAACTAATTGAATACTTGTGTCCCAAATTTCAAGAATTGGGTCGTAATAAAGGATATAATTGACAACGCGAAGTTGTAGATTATCACTTTCCTGCAAGAGATCAGCCGGGAAAAGCCTTCCTAAATTTATACCATCCGTTTTTTTATATGGGACTACGGGTTGAACCAAAACAAAATACTTTTTTTCATACCTGGAAAGTTTAATTCGTTGGATATAGAGCCAATTTTTGAATTTTTTGTATTCTTTGGAATTTTGTTTTCCCCCTCCTGGTGGTATCAATCGGAATGCCTTATTTGTCTTTCCAGTAAAATAGATATCTCCAGAAAATATTATCAGTTTAATTTTTTCTGCTTTTTTCTTCACTCGGACCAATCCGCCTACCCGACTTCTTCTATTTAAAGTGATTTGTGTATCTACCCCAATAAGACTATTGTGCCGTACCATTATGGAAGAAGATTCGGCCAAAATGTGGACTTCCACAGGAATAAAAAAAAACGGATTTACTTCCTTTTGATATTTTGGCCAAAATACCTTGACTCCTCGATACTCAATCAAATCCTCTTCGTTGACGATTGAATTCAGTTCTCTAGTCTCATATTTAGTAAGTCCCGAGCTCTTTCTTATATATCGAGGATCATCGAAATAAGCAAGAATACTATTTCTACGGAGAATACCATTTCTGGGGATTTCAATGGAGATACCTGAAGAAGGTATTAGTTGGTTCTCGCCTTCTTGAATCGAGTCGAGTGGGATGATGACTCTATTTCTTCGCCTCTTTGCCAATAGATCAGAATTCCCCTCGAGAATGCCCGGATATCTGAGATTACAACGACCAGTACATGTCATTCGATTAAGTTCTGAATAATCAGGAATCCTATCTCCTTTTTGATTTTTACCAGAAAAATACGAACTAAAAAATTCGTGTCTCACTTGATTATTAGTTACTGAGGGGTTAGAAATATATCTTCGCTTATTAGAAATATATCTTCGCTTAACAGAAAGAGAATAAGCGTTCATTTGATCTTGATCCTTGTGGATCGAACAGGGGCCTAGACTAGATCTCCAGGGTTCCCCTAATAATATCCATAAATGACTTGTTTTTGGTAAGAGATGAATATTAACATATGTAAATTCAGGTGCATGGTACACATCGGTATTCCAGTGCATTTCGCCCTCTGAGTCAGAATAAATATGTTTTCGAACTTTCTCTTTCAAATTCAAGGTGGATGTTCTCGCACGAATCTCAGCAATGACTTGTTCTGATTCTACATATTGATCGTTTTGAACTAAAAGAAAACTTTTGGGCGGAATACACACATTGTGTATAATATCTTCACTCTCAATAGTTACATACAAGTCTCTAGAACATAGAAAAGCAGGATGTCCATGACGTGTACGTGTCGGATGAACCAAATCTTCATTGAATTTTATTTTTCCATTAGAAGGGGCTCGCACATGTTCTGCAGTACCCCCTGTGAATACTCCGCCAGTATGAAAAGTTCTTAATGTTAATTGAGTGCCCGGTTCTCCAATAGATTGACCCGCAATAATACCTACAGCTTCTCCCAATTCGACTAGGTCGTCATGAGCCGGACTCCGGCCATAACATAATTGACAAATCCAAGACGTACTCCTACAAGTAAAGGGGGTTCGAATAGAGATTGGTTGTGCTCTAAAAGTTATGAATCTATTGACAAGTCCAACCCCAATATCTTGATTTCTAGTAGCAATGCATCGCGAACCTATATATATATCATCTGCTAATACACGGCCAATTAATGTTTGGATAAAAATCCTGTCCGCCATCATTCCATTTCGAGGACTTACAGAAATACCTCGAACGGTGCCACAATCTGTTCGACGTACAACAACGTGTTGTACTACTTCAACAAGTCTGCGCGTGAGATATCCCGCATCTGATGTTCGGATAGCGGTATCCACAACTCCTTTACGGGCTCCGTAGCAAGAAATAATATATTCTGTTAAAGAGAGTCCTTCGCGTAAATTGCTTTGAATGGGTAAATCAATCATTTGCCCTTGAGGATCCGACATTAATCCTCTCATACCTACTAATTGATGTACCTGAGATGCATTTCCTCTGGCTCCCGAAAAAGACATTATATGGACTGGATTAAAAGGATCGGTCATCCGAAAATTAGGATTCATTTCTTGTCGCAAATATTCACTTGTGGCATACCATATCTCGATCGATTGACGTAATTTTTCTACCGCGTGTACATTCCCATAATGATGGTGTTTTTCCAAAATAAAACTTTGTTGTTCAGCGTCTTGAACTAGCCATCTTTTAGAAGGTATTGTTAAAAGATCATCAATTCCTAATGAAATGGATGCGGCGGTAGCTTGTCGGAAACCCAGAGTCTTTACTTGATCCAGGATATGTGATGTATATCCTATTCCATAGTGATCAATAAATCGACTAATAAGTCGTTTCATGGCAGTTCCGTCTATCACTTTATTGTGAAAGACCTGAGTGGGCCGTTCTGCCATCAGTACCTCCATATTGCGCTGAGTAGAATTTGACAATGGGTTTGAGTCAGTGATTGGAAAACTTCCTTTTCTAGATCTTAATTAACGTATAAATTCCGCAATTCTAGTCCTAGTTAACCCGGCGAGACTCGAATTCCCGCTGGTAGCATAGAATTACAACAGCCCTGCCAAAACCCCTGTATGGCTTCTTCTATTTCTCGATAAAGAGAAATATGACCAAGAGTGGTTCGAATATATATATAAAGAATTTCTTTTTTTATACTTCTTACTATTAGATAGTGTCCATAAATCTCATAATAGGTCCCCAAAGATTCATAGTGAATTTCGATAGGAGCTTCTCTTGCAGCAATAACACGTTGATCTAGTCGCCACCGCAGCCACAAAGGACTACCTAAATTGATTCGTTTTTGCCGATAAGCTCCAATTGCATCATAGGCATTACAAAAAAAGGGTTCTTTTTTTTTTGTATACTTATCTTCATTTTGATAGTTTCTACGATTACATGGATTATACCTATTTACACAAATACCCCGACGATTTCCGCTCGTTAAGACATAGAGTCCACTAAGCATATCTTGAGTTGGTGCAGAAATGGGATCTCCGATAGTTGGAGATAAAAGATTCATATGAGAAAACATAAGTAAACGTGCCTCTGCTTGAGCCTCTAAAGATAAAGGCACATGAACAGCCATTTGATCCCCGTCAAAGTCTGCATTGAAGCCCTTACAAACTAATGGATGTAAACAAATAGCACGTCCTTCCACTAAAACGGGGAGGAATGCCTGTATGCCTAATCTATGCAGAGTAGGCGCTCTATTCAGCAATACAGGATGGTCATCCAGAATTTCCTGAAGTATTTCCCATACAATCGGTTTTTTTTTCCGAATTTGACTCTTAGCAACTCCTATGTTCGAAGCAAGATGTTTTCTAATTAGGTCACGAATTACAAATGCCTGGAAAAGTTCTATTGCTATTTCGCGAGGCAATCCACATCGATTTAATGAAAGTGAAGGGCCCACGACAATCACTGACCGCCCTGAATAATCGACCCGTTTACCAAGCAGAGTCTCGCGAACTCTTCCTTCTTTGCCTTCAATTACATCTGAAAGTGACTTGTAAATTCTATTATGATCATCCCTCATTGGTTGTCCGCAGATTCCATTATCAATAAGTGCATCCACGGCTTCTTGTAGCAATTTTTCCTGAGATATTATTAATTCTTCTGGCGTAGCTATACTTGTTGTTAATAGATCTGTAAGAGTATTATTCCGATAGATAATTCTTCTATAAATTTCATTAATATCCGAGGTCACTAGTTTATCCTCATCTATATGATAGATTGGTCTCAACTCAGGAGGAAGAACTGGTAATAGACACAAAACCATCCATTTTGGTTCTATATTTGTTCGAATAAAATGCTTAGCCAATTCCATGCGTCTAAGCAAAAAATCTTTTCTTCTTCCAACTTTTCGATCTTCCCATTCATTCCCTGTGGGTTCCTCTTCCTCCAATTCTTTCCAT